AAATGCATTGGAGTACCGATGTGTATCATGCATCAGAATTTATGTATAGTAATGTACATATCTTACCAAAAACAAGTCATTTATGGATATTATCAGGAAAGTCGTGCAGGTCTGATACAATCCATTTTTTACTTCGCAAGGATCAAGATCAAATTCACACGGATTCTCTTTCTAATGGAAAAAGAAATACTTCTACTCTTTTTGTAAGTGATGATCACGTAAAACATAATCAATTTTTTAGTTTCAATACTTTTGGTACAAAAGAAAAGGGGATTAGCAATTATTCCATATTTAATCAAACCATATGTACAGATCATTCTCATTTTATGTATCCTGCTATTTTTCACGATACTTTTAATTTATTGGCGAAAAGGCGAAGAAATAGATTTCTAATTCCATTTCCATTCCAATCGATTCAAGAAAGAAAGAACGAACTAATACCCCTTTCCGGTGTCTCCGTTGAAATACCTATCAATGGTATTTTTCATAGCAATAGTATTTTTGCTTATTTCGATGATCCTCAATACAGAAGACAGAGTTCGGGAATTACTAAATATAGAACTATAGGAATTCATTCCATTTTTCAAAAAGAAGATTTCATTGAGTATGGAGGAATCAAAGAATTAAAGCCAAAATACCAAATAAAAGTAGATCGATTTTTTTTTATTCCCGAAGAAGTGCATATTTTACCCGAATCTTCTTCCATAATGGTACGGAATAATAGTCTCGTTGGAATAGGAACACCAATCACTTTCAATATAAGAAGTCGAGTAGGCGGGTTGCTCCGATTCGAAAAGAAAAAAAAAAAAATAGAATTAAAAATATTTTCTGGAAATATCCATTTTCCCGGAGAGGCGGATAAGATATCCCGAGACAGTGCCATCTTGATACCATCCGGAATGGTAAAAAAAAAATGGAAGGAATCAAAAAAAATTAACAATTGGATCTATGTCCAATCGATGACAACTACCAAGAAAAAGTATTTTGTTTTGGTTCGACCTGCAATTTTATATGAAATACCGGACAGTATCCATTTTGTAAAACTTTTTCCCCAAGATCTATTTCAGGAAAGGGATAATCTGGAACTAAAAGTTGTCAATTATATTCTTTATGGAAATGGAGAATCCATTCGGGAAATTTCCGACACAAGGATTCAATTAGTTCGGACTTGTTTAGTCTTGAATTGGGATCAAGGCAAAAAAAGTTCTTCTATTGACGAGGCCCCCGCCTCCTTTGTTGAAGTAAGTACAAATGGTTTGATTGAGTATTTTCTAAGAATTGACTTAGTGAAATCGAATACTTCATATATCCGAAAACGAAATGACCCATCTGGTTTAGGATTGATCGCGGATAATGAATTGGATCGGAACAATATTAATCCATTTTTTTCTATTCATTCCAAGGCAAAAATTCAACAATCAATTAGCCAAAATCACGGAACTATTCGTATGTTGTTGAATAGAAATAAGGAATCCCGATCTTGGATAATTTTGTCATCATCTAATTGTTTTCAAATGAGATCATTCAACAATGTAAAATATCACAATGGGATAAAAAAAGATCCTAGAATTCCAATTAATAATAAGAATTCGTTAGGCCCTTTAGGAATAGCCCTTCAAGTTGCAAATTTGGATTCACTTTACTGTTTCAAAACTTATAATCAGATCTCAATAATTAAAAATTTACAACTTGACAAATTAACGGAAATTTTTCAAGTAATTAAATATTATTTAATGGACGAAAATGATAAAATTTTTAAACCGGATCTATCCAGTAATATCGTTTTGAATCCATTCCATTTGAATTGGTATTTTCTCCAGAATTATTATTCTGAAAAAACGTTTACAATAATTAGTCTTGGACAATTTATTTGTGAAAATATATGTATAGCTCAAATGAAAAACGGCCCACACCTAAAACTAAAATCGGGTCAAGTTCTAACTGTTCAAATGGATTCTGTAATAATAAGATCGGCTAACCCCTATTTGGCGACTCCAGGAGCAACCATTCATGGCCATTATGGGGAGATCCTTTATCAAGGAGATATTTTAGTTACATTCCTATATGAAAAATCGAGATCCGGTGATATAACACAAGGTCTTCCAAAAGTGGAACAGATATTAGAAATACGTTCGATTGATTCAATATCGATGAATCTAGAAAAAAGAATTGATGTTTGGAACGAGTGTATAACAAGAATTCTTGGCACTCCTTGGGGATTCTTGATTGGTGCTGAGCTAACTATAGCGCAAAGTCGTATTTCTTTGGTTAATAAAATCCAAAAGGTTTATCGATCCCAGGGAGTACACATCCACAATAGACATATCGAAATTATTGTGCGTCAAATAACATCCAAAGTCTTGGTTTCAGAAGATGGAATGTCTAATGTATTTTTACCTGGCGAACTGATTGGATTATTGCGAGCAGAACGAACGGGACGTGCCTTGGAAGAAGCTATTTGTTACCGAGCTTTATTATTGGGAATAACAAAAACATCTCTGAATACTCAAAGTTTCATATCCGAAGCGAGTTTTCAAGAAACTGCTAGAGTTTTAGCAAAAGCCGCTCTTCGGGGTCGTATCGATTGGTTGAAAGGTCTTAAAGAAAATGTTGTTTTAGGGGGAATGATACCCGTTGGTACCGGATTCAAAAGAATAATGGACCGTTCGCGGTCAAGGCAACATAAGAAGATTACCCTGGAAAAAAAGAAATTATTCGAAGTAGAAATTAGAAATCTTTTGTTCCATCACAGAAAATTATTAGATTAGAAATCTAGGATTTAATGCTTCCTAAAAGCGGATTCGATTCATCCCTTTAAATGCATTCATTTGATTTGGTAATTAAAGTATAAAAAAAATAATAAATAGAACTAAATGAATGGCCTGATTATATATTAAAGGCCAATCGTCTATAAAAGAGAAGGTTCCATCGGAACAATTATTTATTGCTATTTCAGGATACTTGGTCTGTTTTTTTTTTCAATAAAAAAAAGTGTGGGGATAAATGACAAAAAGATATTGGAACATAACTTTGGAAGAGATGCTGAAAGCTGGAGTTCATTTTGGCCATGGTACTAGGAAATGGAATCCTAGAATGGCACCTTTTATATTGGGAAAACGGAAAGGTATTCATATTATAAATCTTATTCGAACTGCTCGTTTTTTATCCGAAGCTTGTAATTTGGTTTTTGATGCAGCAAGCAGAGGAAAACAATTCTTAATTGTTGGTACGAAAAAAGAAGCAGCCGATTCAGTAACACGGGCTGCAATAAGAGCTCGATGTCATTATGTTAATAAAAAATGGCTCGGAGGTATGTTAACGAATTGGTATACTACAGAAACGAGACTTCGTAAGTTCAGGGACTTGAGAACGGAGCAAAAAACGGGGAAAATGAACTCTCTTCCAAAAAGAGATGCCGCTAGGTTGAAGAGACAATTATCTCATTTGGAAAGATATCTGGGCGGCATAAAATATATGACAGGGTTACCTGATATTGTAATAATCCTTGATCAGCAAGAAGAATATACAGCTCTTAGAGAGTGTATCACTTTGGGAATTCCAACTATTTCTTTAATCGATACAAATTCTGACCCAGATCTCGCAAATTTTTCGATTCCGGCTAATGATGATTCTATAGCTTCAATCCGCTTCATTCTTAACAAATTAGTTTTTGCAATTTGTGAGGGTCGTTCTAGCTAGATACGGAATTTTTGATTAATAATAAGATAAATTAATTTTTAGATTTGGTTGGGCGGTCATAGATTTATGGAATCGGTTATTATAGCATTACAAAATTGTGAAAAAAGAAATATTTAGTGATTTAGTAGGTAGGTATTCAAAATAGAAAATGAAAGTCAAATAAGGAAATGGTTGAATCAAAATAATTCCCCTTGCAAGTTATATTTTTTTTTTATTTTAGAGGGCTGGGCAATATGAATGTTCTATTATGTTACATCAACACATTAAACAGATTCTTTGATATATCTGCAGTGGAAGTAGGTCAACATTTCTATTGGCAAATAGGGGATTTTCAAGTGCATGCTCAAGTACTTATTACCTCTTGGGTTGTAATAGCTATCTTATTAATTTCAACCATTCTAGTTGTTAGAAATCCGCAAACTATTCCCACGTCCGGTCAGAATTTTTTTGAATATGTCCTTGAATTCATTCGAGACGTGAGCAAAACTCAGATTGGAGAAGAATATGGTCCGTGGGTTCCGTTTATTGGAACTCTGTTTCTATTTATTTTTGTTTCGAATTGGTCAGGGGCTCTTTTGCCTTGGAAAATTATAAAGTTACCTCATGGAGAGTTAGCTGCACCCACAAATGATATAAATACTACTGTTGCATTAGCTTTACTTACGTCAGTAGCCTATTTCTATGCGGGTATTTCAAAAAAAGGATTGGCCTATTTTGGTAAATACATCCAACCAACTCCAATACTTTTACCGATTAACATCTTAGAAGATTTCACAAAACCCTTATCGCTTAGTTTTCGACTTTTCGGAAATATATTAGCTGATGAATTAGTAGTTGTTGTTCTTGTTTCGTTAGTACCTTTAGTAGTTCCTATACCAGTTATGTTCCTTGGCTTATTTACAAGCGGTATTCAAGCTCTTATTTTTGCTACTTTAGCTGCGGCTTATATAGGTGAATCCATGGAAGGACATCATTGACTAGTTATCAAAATAGTCTTTTTTCTTAGTTTAGCCCGCGCCAAAGTATGTGTCGCTCACGATAATCTACTTAAGGAAAATAAACCAAAAAATAGAAAGAAATTTTCAAAAGTTTTAATAATAATCAAAAGGATTATCTAAATCCCCCCACCATAATAATAATAAGTATAAATAAAAACAATTACCGGGCAATTCAATTGTAAAAAAAATAGGAAAAAGATCTTTTAGATAGATCTCTTTCCTATTTTTTCTAAAAATAGTCTTTGTTTGACCAAATTGTATTTTACTCCAACTCCAATGAAGATTTTTTTATTTTATTCAATTATAAATATAGGGTTGGGAACTATCATTTTGGATGATATCTACGTTTACGATATGTGATTAAAAAAAAAATAGGTAAAATTGAACTAGAAAAATAGAAATAAAAAAAGAATATAAAAAATCACATTCAGATCACTTCAATTCTTATATTTCCATGTAAAAATTCGGTCTAACGAATTGATTTACATTCATTCGATCCATAGGAGATAATAATGAATAAAAGAAAGAAAGGCCTTTCAAAAAAATCGAGATTAAAAAAGGGATTGGGGGAGGGGGTCAAACTAGGTGTATATAGAATCTAATCGTTATAAGACAACTGGGGGGTTTCCAAGAATGATTCTCGAATTAAGATACAACTAATTGGTTTACGCTATGGAACAAACACATGTATATGTCATAGTAGATATTCATTAGTTATAGATGACTATCTATCTAAATTAGTCCTGCTACTACCTCTAAATTTAGGCGGGGATTCAAAAAAAGATCCATCTCTTGTAATTGTGAATTGAATATTGAGTGACTATAAAAATAAAGAAAAAGAAAGAACGAAGAATTAAAAGAAAGGTTCAAAATCTAAGATAAGAACAAAAATTGTATGTATTCCCTCCCAACTACATGGGTAGAAACGAAAACAAAGTAAATATCGAAGTTATTTGGATAATTCAATAAAAATTATTCAGTTTTGAATTACACTTCGACTAGATAAAGATAAATAGGAAGAATGAAATAATTAAGTCATAATTTCTTAGTTGATTATATTATTAACTATTTTTTTTCTTTATTTTATTTGGAATAGGAGAAACTTATCATGAATCCACTGATTTCTGCTGCTTCTGTTATCGCTGCTGGGTTGGCCGTCGGACTTGCTTCTATTGGACCTGGAGTTGGTCAAGGCACAGCTGCAGGGCAAGCTGTAGAAGGGATTGCGCGACAACCGGAAGCAGAGGACAAAATAAGGGGTACTTTATTACTTAGTCTGGCTTTTATGGAAGCTTTAACTATTTATGGGCTGGTTGTAGCATTAGCGCTTTTATTTGCGAATCCCTTTGTTTAATCTTTTACAAAAAATAGAAAAAGAAAAATACATATTGTTTTTTCCGCGGACTTTCGTTGCTGTTCTTGAATTTTAATTTTTCTTATATTAAGATTTCACTCCTACCATTTTTTCTTCATTCGGATTAACATAACGATTCGCCTTCTTCTGTCCCTTTATTTAGTCCAACGAACCCCCCCTTTTTTTATGAAGTATCTATGGGGAATCTTTCAATTGACTAACCAATTCAAAATAAATATATAGAATAGTCTTCTTATTCTATTGATATTCTTACTAATAATGAATATTCATTATTAGTAAGAAATGGAAATATTAAATAAGAATAGGATAGTTTATTTATTATATCATATAAAAATAAAAAAACGAATAAAAAAAATAAAAAAAACAGGGAATCGTAGAAAGAAAATTAGTCTATCAATAAGAGGAAATGTGATCATATGAAAAATATAACCGATTCTTTTCTTTGCTTCATTTACTGGCCATCCGCCGGAAGTTTCGGGTTTGATACCGATATTTTAGCAACAAATCTAATAAATCTAAGTGTAGTCCTAGGTGTATTGATTTTTTTTGGAAAGGGAGTGTGTGCGAGTTGTTTATTTCAAAGAATAGATTGGATCCAACCAACTGCACTTTTTTCGTTATAACTAGGAAAATGTGCATAATCCGGCGAATGACTTCTTACTAAATAAAAAAAAAAATAGTTAAGAACCATAGCATTTCGCGATTCATTGGTAAATCTACTTTGATTCTCTATCAACCAAGAATTTTGGAACATTACCATGGTTAAAGCTTACCAGTTTGAAGTTTAGACGCAGTGTAGTATTCTTTCTACCACTATGTTAATGTTAATATGGAAATTGGAATTTTATCGATATAGAACACTCATGTCGATAAAATGACTTAAATTCTCTTTATGATGAAAAATAGGAAAAACTGGTGTTTTGTTTAATGCCTCCTTTTATAGAATGCGGAATTGATGACCTACATATAAATTAATCAAAATTCTTTGGATTTGAAGAAAAAAAACAACTTTGCTGACAATTATTTGTTCCGTCAGAAGAGTCCTCCAAATATTTTGGTCTTGTATTGGTAATTTTCAAGATTTTTAGAAATAGAGAAAAGAGGATAGGCTCATTCTATAATAAAGATAGGGAATTTTCCTATAAGGAATTGAGTGTGAGAGCCAAATGAATCGAAAGATTCATGTTTGGTTCGGGAAGAGATCATAGACATTTTGAAATGAATGGAAAGAGAATCTACTTTCATTAAGTGATTTATTAGATAATCGAAAACAGAGAATCTTGAGAACTATTCGAAATTCAGAAGAACTACGGGAAGCAGCCATTGAACAGTTGGAAACAGCCCGGGCCCGATTAAGGAAAGTAGAAACGGAAGCAGATCGATTTCGAGTGAATGGTTATTCCGAGATAGAACGAGATAAATTGAATT